AATGGCTCCTCCACGTAGTTCGTCTGAATTTCGAATAGTACTCAAGATCCTCTGTTTTCGATTATCTAATAAATCACTTAATGAAAGTAGATCATCTTCCCAGTCATTTCACAACTTCACTTCCATGATCTCTTCCCGAACCAAACACGAATCTTTCGATTCATTTGGCTCTCACACTCAATTACTTATGGGGCATTCCCATATCTTTTTCTTTTAACGTAATGAGCCTACCCTCTCTTCTCTGTTCCTATTCCAAGATATCGAAACTGATACAAGACCAGAATTTTCGGAGGACTCTTCCGACCAGACAAAAAATCTGTCATTGTCAGCAAAGTTGTTTCTTTTTTCTTCAAATCCAAAAAATTATTCTTATTTTACACATAGGTCATCGATTCAGCATTGAATAAAAAAGGCGAGACACCCATTTTTTCAGTAAATGGTTCAAATCATTTTATCGATATGAGTGTTCTATATCGGATAAATTGACAACTATTCGTTTTTTGGAAACCATCTCCGTACTAACGTAGTGGTAGAAAGAGTACCCTGTTGCGCCTGGACTTCAAACGATTTAGCTTTAACCATGTTAATGGTCCCACATTATTGGCTGATAGAGAATCAAAATTGATTTACCAATAAGTCACGAAATGCTATGGTTCTTGCGTATGATTTCTGAATTTATTCAGAAGTAATTCGTCGAGATCGTGCACCTTTCTTTCCTATTTATAACTTTCCTATTAAAAAAAGTGCAGCCGGTTGGATCCAGCCTATTCTTGAAATACACAACTCGCACACACTCCCTTTCCAAAAAAGATCAATACACCAAGCACTACACTTAGATTTATTAGATTTGTTGCTAAAATATCGGTATTAAACCCGAAACTCCCAGCGAATGGCCAGTGACCCAAGGAAACGAAAGAATCGGTTACATTTTTCATATGCTTTCCTCTTATAGAATAGATAGGGCTAACAAAATTGCACAGAGTTCTTTTTGTATCACTTCGCCCCCCCTTTTTTTTGATTGATTTCTTTTTATGAATTTCCTTATTTATAAAATAAATAGGAATATAGCAATTTCATTTTAATAAACATTTTTTTGATTATTTCAATTGAAATTCACAAGAATATATTTTTATTAGTCCCAGGTCTCATGTCAATTTCGAAATACTTCGTTTGTTCCAACGCTTCTTAAAATAAAAGTCAACAAAAAGGGTTTTCATTAAGGACAGGAGGGAAGAAAGGGAGTGGGTCCGCTAATTCCTCATCCTCAAATCAGTCCTTCCCCGGGGTATTGTCTCAAGGAAGAAATGATTGTGGGAGTGAAGTTTTGATATAATTCGACAAGCCCACGGCAATAAAATAAGAAAGAAAATAAGTATGTATTTTTCACATTTCTAGGATTAAACAAAAGGATTCGCAAATAAAAGCGCTAATGCCACGACCAGTCCGTAAATTGTTAAAGCTTCCATAAAAGCCAGACTGAGCAATAAAGTACCTCGTATTTTACCCTCTGCTTCTGGTTGTCTTGCGATACCTTCTACGGCTTGGCCTGCAGCAGTACCTTGACCAACTCCAGGCCCAATAGAAGCAAGCCCTACAGCCAATCCAGCAGCAATAACGGAAGCGGCAGAAATCAGTGGATTCATATTAAGTTCCTCGCGCAAAAAAAAATGGTTAATGATACAATCAAACAATGAATGATTACTTATTTTATTCCATCACCTTGTTTAAGATCCATTCGGAAAAAAAATAACTAAGAACTCTGAATTGAAGTGATAATATTACTAAATCATCACAACTACTTCGGTATCTTGTTTTTAGTTCTTATCCATGGAGTCTTTGTAAATCTATACAGTTCTAGTTCTTTCATTTCTTTGTCCCGAACCATTCTTTCAATTCTTCGCTCTTTCTCTTCTCTATGCTTGACTTTATTTGTTTATTCAATCCACAGTCAAAGATAAAACAGAAGGACTTAGATTGGAATCCATTTGAATTAATTCAATTCAGTGGGATGGGAAATAATCTATATGGATAACCCGTATATAACTAGTGAATATCTAATATCACATATACGTGTGTTTCTTCCATAACGTAAACCGTTCACATCTTATATTGAATCGGATTCTAGAATCATTCTTCGAAACATATACAAGGATTGGCTTATAGCCCTTACATATACCCAGCTTGACCTCCCTAACCTTAACCTACCTTTTTTCGGAATCTTATTCGTTGATCTTCTCTTCCCTTTCTTTATCATTATACGGATGGAGATAAGCGGATGAGTTCATCAGCCCCAATCATTACATATCAAGATTTGATTGATTCAATTAAATTGCAATTAATGAAAATTTTGGTCAATCGTTGAGTTGAATAAAATCAAATGAAATGAGAATGGTTCCATAGAGTTTTTTTTGTTTAGGTGCACAGCGGAAAGAGATAACAATTCTTATTCAAATTATGAACCGTAATTGACTGAACAAATATAAATAGAATATCGATTGGA